AGAAAAGTTCCAGAAGATGTTAATCGTAAATAAGAAGATTGTTTACGAAAAAAAACGAATAAAAATTCACATTCAAATATATAAGAATTGTATAGGAACCAAAATAGTCTTTTATTTTCTTTTGAAAAAACACAAATAGATTTTTTATGAGTAATGAGAAGACTATTCCAATTATGATATTCGTGAAGAAAGAATCGCAATGAATGCAAAAAAGGAACATCTTGAATCCAGCATTGAAGAATTTGAACCAAGATTTCCATATGGATGGGATGAGGTATTAGTATATCTGAGACAGAATTTAAATGCGATAATTTGTCCTCTAAAAAGGGAAAAATTGAATGAATTGATCGTAAATTATGATATTTCGGTATTTCTTTTTTTTCTCCGAAAAAAGATACTAATAGCAGTGAGAACGGAATTTCTACAATAATTGCAAAACTTTCTGATATCATTTGAGAATCAAAATGAGAATAAAAAAAATTGTTATGCCCAACGAACCTCTTTTGGTTAGAATCATTAACCGAAGAAATCAAAAAATTCTGTTGATAGATTCGAGTAATTAGGCGTTTTACAAGTGCTAAACTAGATTTATTGTCATAACCAAAAACTTCGACAGGTTCGTAAAAAATCGAACCATTTAAACCATGATCATGAGCAAGTGCATAAATATACTCCTGAAAGAGTAGCGGATATAGGAAGTGTTGTTGCCGAGATTTCTCCTTTTCTAAATATCCTTGTAATTCTTCCATTGACTTACATTTCTACTTTAACCAGAAACAGTAGGCATTTCTTGGTTATCAAATTATACATAGTGCAATATGGTCAGAACAGAGTATGTATTATGTATGGAAAAAAATATATACCCCGGAAACAGGTAGTCCAATCAACAGATATTTTTCCTCCCCTCTTCTATCCAATGGGTTTATCTTCGTTATAATTCCCAGAGGTTCAAAAATCTTTTATTTTTGCAACCCGATCGCTCTTTTGACTTTGGAACAAATTCTTTTTGTCAGTATACTGTTTCTTCTACACATTCGTTTCCAATCCATAATAGAGAATAGTTAGGATTAAAAAAAAAAAAAAAGAATCAAAGGACCACTCACAGGAGAACCCTTCCCCGCATCAGGCACTAATTTTTTTTTAACGTCTAATTAGATCGGGTAATTATTCAAATTAAGATAAGAATAGAAGCTCGTTGCTTTTTTTTTACCAGAATTGGCGCCGTGGGGCTCTATCCATTTATTCACTAGACCCAACTGTAAATGTGAATTTCTTTTGTCTTCCTCAAAAAAAAAAAAAATGAGAATAATCCGGTAGGAATCAACTCAAAATTCTACTAAAAATAATAAGAATATAAGAAGAAATTCCATTTTCTTCTTATTATTACGACAGGCTGTTTTTTCCATCCATTACCTTTCAGGATCAGTCGCGGTCTTATAGACTCTACCAATAGTCTGGACGAATTCGTTGCTTCATCCAAATGTGTAAAAGATCATAGTCGCACTTAAAAGCCGAATACTCTACCGTTGAGTTAGCAACCCAGACAAATATGATATGTAGATACGATCGAAATAAAAAAAAAAATCAATTGAATTGCATTGCACTGTACAACTACGTCAAACCATTGAACTAACAAGAAATATAAAGGAAAAATTGGAGGATCAATTAGAAACACCAAAATAACAAAATGAGCGGATCGGATTAAAAAACAACGGATTTCCAATAGAAATATCAAAATTTATACGGACTACCCCTTTTCTAAAAATTTTTGATTTTCGTTAAGAAAATCAATCTTGTATTGTATAACAGTAAATCCAGCAAACCCATCATTTGACTGAAGTAAAGGAAAAACCAACAGGGGTCGGAATAAATGGATCCATTTATCTACGATCGAATTATATTTGTTCGATACACCATTGTCAATATGAGTGGAATGTTGAGAGAACAAATTCAATTAATTAGTAAGTAAATCAAATAAGGATTTGTGTTGGATTGGCACAACATAAATAAGAAATTTAGATGAAAAAAAGGTACAGAAAAATGTCGGGTTTATTCAATCAATAGAGGTACAATAAGCAAGGTTCGTCCTTTGTTTGTTGGTGGATTTTCACAACAACAATAAAAATAAATAAAAAAGTATGAATAGAACAAGAAAAAAGCAAATTTGGGGTAAATAATTACCCAAAATAGATACTAGTTACCTTTCTTTTTTTTGTTGTTTATTTCTTTACAAAGCTCTTTCTTTAAAAAATTCTGCCTTCCTTAAAATATAATGAACAGTTATGGACTATGATTTTAGTCGTTTTTTGTTCTTACTTACAGAAAAAAAAAGAAATATCATTCATACTCATAACTCAAGTTGGGTAATTCGGAAAAAGTTCGAAGGTTAAAGTAAATCCTTAGACATTTCTTGAGTCGTCTCTAACCTTTTTTGTTTGTCTCGTCTCGAATCTATTTTTACTCCTCATTCTAGTAAAATTATTGAGACAATTGAAAATAGTGTTTCCTTGTTCCGGAATCCTTTCTCTTTGCTTTGTAAAATCATTGGGTTTAGACATTACTTCGGTGATCCTTATTCCTTTTCAAAATGGCAGCAACATACCTTTTGTTTTTTGTTATTTCTTTCTATAGAAAGATAATACGAATGATTGATTCCCTTGTAATATAATACTCCTTTAATTTGAATCGAAAAAGTTTTCCTAATTCCAACAAATTTGTTTGACTTTTTTTTATTTCATTTTTCATTTCAAACTTGTTCGGATTTTAACCCTTCGATTTCTATATTGAAGATATACTTACAAAGTTGGTCTAACTTATTTATTGTTACTAACCCTGGATTCTTCCTCCCGATAAATGAATCAATACTTTTTGCTCGAGCTCCATCGTGTACTATTCCTATTTACCAACCCAACACAAATTAGGTTCCTAGCAAGAACAAACTATGTCGATTCAAGAGCATCTTCATTCCTATAGAAAATGGTGGATGTAAGAATCCACAACGAATCATGTCCTTCAAGTCGCGCGTTGCTTTCTACCACATCGTTTCAAACGAAGTTTTACCATAACATTCCTCTAATTAAATTTTGAACCGGTATGGAATTGATTCAAGATGGAATCATGAATAGTCATTGGCTCAACGGTATATAAATACCTTTTATGTATCTATGGATAGATAAATAGTTATCCGGAAAAGTCTTAGAAAGGATTTAAGTTATTTCGCCCCATATTCTATCATATGAATGAAACATATTTCTCAAAAAGACGAATAAACGAATTTACTTAAGTCTTATTTACATCTTCAACAGATTGTTCGGGATGGTGAATCATGAAAAAGATCCCATTTTTCTCGAACAAAAAAATTCTAAACTTCAAAAGAACAGCCTTTAATAGAAATAGATTTCCAATCTAATCCCGGATGGATTGGAAATTCCGAAACAAAATCAGTTATTAACCAAATATAAACTATTTCAATGACTCGAAAAGGCCAGAAGTTTCTCTATAATATAGATTTTTCACACGTCTTCGAGTACCAAGGGTTCATAAAAATGAAGATTAAAATCCTTTTTTGTTTTCATGAGTATGGAATAGAAAAGGTCTCGTGTAAGGTAAGATTAAAGTCATTATTTTTTCTCTCAATTCTTTCTTTCATCTGAAAGAGAAAATCAGAATCAAGAATAAGAAGAATCTAATCTTTTCGTATCCATCATATACAACGAACAATTCTTACCGGAGGTAATCATGGATATTTAAAGAATCACAGACCCTTATTGACTTAACCAAAGGACCACTGTTACTGAACAATACAATAATATATATATATTATATAATATATATAATTATATAATATATAATATAGGACTTTTTTTTTTTTATTATTATTATTATCTTGTTATATTATTTTGATATTATTATTTGTTATTTTTATATTATACAGTATACAGACAGATTTTGTTTTACTTCAGGTTCCAAAATCTTTTCGCCAATTCCATAGAATATATAAATTTTCATCCATCCAATCGTTACATTACATTGATATTCATTTGAATAAGATATAAGATAAAATGCAAAAAAATGGGATCCAGATCCATTCGTTTTTCTTATTTTTTTTTTCTTAGAAGTTTTAAGACGAACCATGAAATGAAATTAATACCAAAAACTACGTAATCTTTAGTCTCCACATAAAATAAAGTGTGGAATTGGGATACACTATTCATTTTTCTTTAGGCCCCCTTGAGAATGGAATAGAAAAAGGGCCTTTTTCCATTTCGATTCAGAATGCATCATGTTAGAATTCCCATTTCACGGATATGGAACACAAAGCTTCCATAAGTAACTAACTTCAATATGAATATGAGTAGTACAAGCATACTCTGAATGGGAATGCTCCCCCAATTCTTTTTTGAATTGGGAATTAAAAGAAATATCTTTATTTCTACCCGTGCACTCGATCGCGTTTGTGAGAAACCAAACGAAAGAAAAGATATAATTCTACGAATTATTCCTAGAATTCAGAACAGAGGGTTGGATCACATTATATCCAAAAAGTTGTTAAAGAGAAGAATCTTTCGTTTCTGATGAAGACGATCTGGGACGGAAGGATTCGAACCTCCGAGTGACGGGACCAAAACCCGCAGCCTTACCGCTTGGCCACGCCCCATTTAGGTTTATATTCGACACTAATAAAGACTAATATTGGTATTGGTCATTCGTCAATCCCAACCCAAATACATATGAAATACATTGTTGCTAGGATTCAACACATGTAAATATAGAATAAAAAAATTATTGATCATTACATAAAATTCAATTAAGATATTGTATGAAACTATAATTCCTTGTATTCTCATTTGAGAATGAAAGGAAAGATTTTGGATTTGGGAGAGTTCGAAGAAAAGGAAGGATTTTTTGACCCGCCTTTTCATTTTTTCCCTCATAAAAAAAAACTCAACCAAAATCCAATTTTCTAATCTACAAGAATGAAATGTTTGTTATGCTTAATA